TCAGAAACTAATCTTCACCTTTTACCACAACTACAACTCTAGATATTCAAAGAGATGAAGTCTCATTAACATATTATGCATATTATGGATAAGCTAAATAATGAATAAAATAAATAAAAAAAAACGACAATACAATTAGACAATTAGAGAGATTCATTAAGATTTTCTGATTTTGAAGATACTTTTGGGAGGATAAGCCCAGTCAATAGGATGAAACTCAAAGAGTTCATGATGTCGAACTATGTACCGCGCACGTCATTTAGATGGGCTCCAGAAAGTCACATAGGAGGAAATAAAGAAATAAAATATGAAAAGAAAATAGAAAGAAATGATAAGGGGATCAGATTCTATTTGTATTTGTACTGTATCGGAGATGAATCTTGGCTATTCGCACCCCTCAACTCCCCTAGACTAGACTTTTAGGTTTTTCAACCAACCAATTTACCTTTTGTAATATGTCTGAAGTATTAATATTTTCTTTTACATACTTTATCTTATACATATCAAAAAGAGTATATACATATGCTCTTTACTCATCTTTAACTATTTTATTCTATAAAATAAAAGGAGTACATCCCCAGATATTTAGATGGATAAATATGTATCATGCTTTATACTATATTAATGAATATGCATGGCGACTCATATCAATTAATTTGTAGAATAGATACTCATACAAATTGCTCATGTGCCAGGAACCAGATTTGAACTGGTGACACGAGGATTTTCAGTCCTCTGCTCTACCAGCTGAGCTATCCCGACCATCCCTTACGCACCTTCCTCATTTTAATATAGGACTTGGGTCTATGTCAATTAAAAAGACGAAAGGGGAATTGCAAAGTCTTATCCAGGCCTTGTTGGAATTTCTTGGATCTTCAAAAAAAGACTTTGTAAGTTTCAGTACAGTACGAGTAATAAAATGAATTCTTAATTATTCAAATTGAAAATTGGGATTCCTTTCTCAAAGATGTTCATTTGTACGTCTTTCATATAGATCACAGGGCTTGTGATAAGAAAAAGATTTTCGCTCAGATACGTTTGTAAAATTAGAATGAACGAGAAAGATAACGAATTTTGAACCGCTAACGAAATGAGAAGGTAGGATAAATAATTAGGGAATCAAATGGGCCTTTTTGGGGATAGAGGGACTTGAACCCTCACGATTTTTAAAGTCGACGGATTTTCCTCTTACTATAAATTTCATTGTTGTCGATATTGACATGTAAAATGGGACTCTATCTTTATTCTCGTCCGATTAATCCATTCTTCAAAAGATCTATCAGATTTTGATGGAGTAAATGATTTGATTAATGAATATTTAATTCTTTTTTCAACTTAATAATTGATTTACAATAATTCTTTAATTTTTCATGAAAATTAAAAGAAATACGGATTTGGGTTGTCATTAATCATTTGAAGATACTATTTCAGTACGTATACGTATATAGGTTTATTCTTCATCCTTTCTGGAGTGATTCCTTTACTAACGCACCGCAGCCAACTCCATTTGTTAGAACAGCTTCCATTGAGTCTCTGCACCTATCCTTTTTTATTATCGCCTTCTGAACCCTTGTTTGTTTTCAGAAAACCGGATTTGGCTCAGGATTGCCCATTTTTAATTCCAGGGTTTCTCTGAATTTGAAAGTTATCACTTGGTAGGTTTCCATACCAACGCTCAATTCAATTCAATTAAGTCCGTAGCGTCTACCAATTTCGCCATATCCCCCCTTTTGGTTTGTGATTAGGATTTCATTATGATACCTTTTTCCTTTTTATTTCATTTATATTATGATATGATGGAACTGTTGAATTCATTAGATAGCGATTCGCATATTGAAAACTGTTTTCTTATATTTGGATTTCTTGTCTATCTTCTTTCATCTCTCTCGGAAACTCATATTTGATACAATTAGAAAAGATTCTATTATTTCTCTATCCACAAATCAATATATAATCTAGATGGATACATATCACATATATAGTATACTTAATACTATATTATTATATATAAATGTATAGTATTATTACACCTATATTATAATTCTGCTTAATATATATTTTACATATATTTCCCTATTTATATCGTTTTTAGCGTACAATCTTGAATACTTGAACGGTCGATTCTTTTGTTTTCGTCTTAGCTCTTATCTTTGCTAACTAAAAATAACTAATAAGTGAATATAATATTGAATATAATATTAATAACCATAACGAATCTAATGGCTATAACTAATAATTAATTCCTTTTTTTTTGAATAATTAAATTTAGAATGAAATTATTTCGAATATTTTTATTATAATGTAAAATCTTAATTAATGTAATTAATATGTATTAATTATATTCTATATATATCGAATACTAGAATAAGATTCTACTTTAATTAGTAAGTTATAGTAATTTAATTACTAGATTCTCTTTAAAATTCTAAATAGATAAGATAGAAAATGAGAATATTTAATGTAATAAAATTAATAGTTTAGTTTATATACTAATTTAATAGTATTAAAATAACTAATAAAATATTTTAATATTAAAGAAATAGACAATAGAATTAGATTAGTAAAAAAAAAAAAGAATTTTGAATTTCAAATATCATTTAAATTCAAAAATAAAAAAGAATCTTATTATCTAATTAACTAAATTAAGCTAATTAAGATATTGATTATTGATAATCATGTATTTGCTATGATAAATAGATCAAAATTATATATTGCTATATTAATATATTAATTAATATATTAATCGGTATATTAATTGTTATGTTCTATAATATTCAAATATCCGATATTTATTTGAAATTCTATTATATAGTTTTTATATTAATAGAAATTATTCTAGATTCATAGTAATTGTGATAGAGTTAAGAGTGAACAGTTAATAGCTAAGATTTAAGATTCCAGTAGTTTACTAAATTCCTATGTGTGTCCAATTTATGTTATGCGAGCCCGCTTAGCTCAGAGGTTAGAGCATCGCATTTGTAATGCGAGGGTCATCGGTTCGACTCCGATAGCTGGCTTTTTCCATATGTTTGATTTTTTTTTTGCATAGTTGATAATATGAAATCAAAGAAATTGAAAAGGCTTCTTCCCCCTTTCCCAAAGGGCACTGATCTATTATCTCATAAGAACTTCCAATTATTAAAAAAAATTGGAGGAGTTTGATCTATGTAGACCAAATCAATCAAGAAAAGAACCCTTAAACTTAAAAAAGATTTTCTATTTTCTATTAATTTTAATACGATATATTATATAATATATATATATAATATATTAAGTTAAGGCCCGGATATTGATATACAATTTATCTAATTATTCTTTCGAATTTTTCTTTGGAATACAATACTTCAATAAATTTTGATTAATTTATTATTTTTAATTTGAATTATATTTTTCATTTTTCTATTTATCATTTAGTTTAGTTTAATTTCATTTAGGTTTATGAAACTTTATAAGGAGTCTTTATGTCGCGTTACAGAGGGCCTCGTTTCAAAAAAATACGTCGTTTGGGGGCTTTACCGGGATTAACTAGTAAAAAACCTAGAGCTGGAAGTGATCTTAGAAATCAATTACGCCCCGGTAAAAAATCTCAATATCGTATTCGTTTAGAAGAAAAACAAAAATTGCGCTTTCATTATGGTCTTACAGAACAACAATTACTTAAATACGTTCGTATAGCCGGAAAAGCAAAAGGGTCAACAGGTCAAGTTTTACTACAATTACTTGAAATGCGGTTGGATAACATCCTTTTTCGATTAGGTATGGCTTCAACTATTCCTCAAGCCCGGCAATTGGTTAATCATAGACATATTTTAGTTAATGGTCGTATAGTAGATATACCAAGTTATCGATGCAAACCCCGAGATATTATTACAGTGAGAGATGAACAAAAATCTAAGTCTCTGGTTCAAAATTATCTTGATTCATCCTCCCCTGAGGAATTGCCAAAACATTTGACTCTTCACCCATTCCAATATAAAGGATCAGTCAATCAAATAATAGATAGTAAATGCGTCGGTTTGAAAATAAATGAATTGCTAGTTGTAGAATATTATTCTCGTCAGACTTAAACACAACTAAAATAAGAAGGATTCGGACAATTTTGCCCTTCCTTTCACCGATATAAAGAGACCCTCAGGAAGGCGTTTTATCCGGGGATTTTTTCCCACTCATGTATCATAGATTGATAGGGAGATCTTCATTCCTTGTCCATTCTTTCCAGTATAATCCATACCACAGAAATTAGGATTAGGAATAGAGAAGCCATATGTATAACTGTTGGAATAATGGTATGCATTGTTATTTGATATATTGCGATCAATAACATTGGTGAATTAGGTTGAAGGGTACGGAAAGAGAGGGATTCGAACCCTCGGTAAACAAAAGCCTACATAGCAGTTCCAATGCTACGCCTTCAACCACTCGGCCATCTCTCCTGCATAATGATTATGGTTCATAAACCGAATGAATAGTGATTCATATTTAGGTTTTTGGATAGGTGCGTACACTCTATTTTAACTATAAAAGAAAAACGCTGCCAAACCCTTATTCGAGGCTGGCGGGGGATAAAAATGATTTTGTGAGACAAAATATTTAAACCAATAAATATAAGGTATCTATTCATGTTTACAAAGAAGGCACTCCCGACTTTATTTTTGAATATTTATACCGAATTAAATCCCTGAATTGGAACGACTCCACCGATTGATCCATTTTTTTAGACTATGTTTAATGGCTACCTTTAGATCATGATTATATTTAGTTTAGACTCTTATTCTATTTTCATAAAGATTCTAAAATGACTTTCCAATTTTAGATCTTTCAACAATAACCCCTTACCCCATAGATTTATTCCAAATTCATGAAACGCCCCAGGAATCTTTATATTTGATTGTATAGCGTATATCCGTTATATACACAACACAAAAGGGCGGTTATTCTATTTTCATCCATCATAGAACGATTATTCGATTCTTTTTCCTCTTTGGATCATAATTCAATCAAAACTTTTCGAATTATCCTACAGATTAGGATATAAATTCGTTCATTCTTCAACTTTGATGAAATCAGAATAGTTTCCTATATTCTTATAATACTAGATTTAAATGTAAAATTTAATTTACATTTGGATGAAATCCAATCGGCTTCAAATATTTCTTAGTTTTTATTGATTCCTGTCAAAAAGAAAGAATTTGAGTCGAAGTTTAATTTTACTGAGTGTGTTTTTATGGTATTTCGTATTGTAAAATTCCGTTGTTTGTGGGATTATTTTCTCACAAAAGGTAATTAAAAGAAATTATAGAATGACTTTCTGCCTATGTCTAGATCTCGAATAAATGGAAATTTTATTGATAAGACCTTTTCAATTGTAGCCAATATCTTATTACGAATAATTCCGACAACTTTGGGCGAGAAAGAGGCATTTGCCTATTACAGAGATGGTGCGATTTGATTATTATATTTTTTATTTATTTATTTTATAATTTAATTTAGTTATTTATTTTATTTATTATTTATATATATATATATATCTTTTTTTCTTTTTTACCACTCTTAGTCTTCTTAGGAGGAAGACACATTATTATTCGGGATAGAAAGAAAAAAGATTATTGAAATAAATCTACGCTTGTTGAAGGTGAAGTTTGTAAATAAAACGAGCCCTTCTGTCGTGTATCCCCGATTAATGCAACCTCAAATGCTTCAATTGTCGATTCTAGAGTATTGAGCGAAAGGTTATACCTATGGTATGGGTTAAGTCAAACTCACTCCATTAGTACCAATAGGAGGCATAGAGGAAGAGGCACTACTCCTAGGAATCAACAACACGAAAACTTTGTTATAAATTATCCCTTTTCCTTATCAGGATCGGGACTAAGAAGAATGGTTGGGACAACAAACATCCATCTAGTTTGTGTTTTGGATACCCGTATAACCATCGAAGACTGTTGAAGTGACTTATTCCTGAAAATTAAGATGCGTTTAAGACAAAGAAATTACTGGAGTCACTTTTTTTATCTAGTACCAACATACTAGATGTTAAGGAAAGATCTTTTACAAGAAGGTTGGCTAGAGATTTTTTGTAAAAACACCAGCCCTGCTCAGTTTATAATGAGAATATTTAAATCTTTTTTGATTCCATGTATTATTCTGATTATGTACATAAAAGAGGAGCCGTATGAGATGAGAATCTCATGTACGGTTCTGAAACGGAGATTCTTTAAATCGAATGACGACCGTAACGGATGTCCGCTCAATCCGAAGGAAATTATGCAGAAGCTTTACAGAATTATTATGAAGCTATGCGACTAGAAATTGATCCCTATGATCGAAGTTATATACTCTATAACATAGGCCTTATCCACACACGAAACGGAGAACATACGAAAGCTTTGGAATATTATTTTCGTGCACTAGAGCGAAACCCATTCTTACCACAAGCTTTTAATAATATGGCCGTGATCTGTCATTACGTGCGACTATCTCCACTATAGAAATAAAAAGGGAATAAAAGAGCAAATCTATTAATAATTACTAGAAAAAATAGGCTTTCTACATATGTATCGTCCAAAACAACGATTTTTATCAGCTGTAGCAAAGAAATAAACTTCATAGAATTTGAGATATGAATATGAAGAAATAGGTATGCCTAAATAATTCTATGGATAAAGGATCTAATTGATAGAGAAAGCGCCGTAAAGATCAATTGGCGAGGTTTTGGGCCGATAATACGGACTGCTTATTTATGTCATGATATGAGATAAAAGTTAGGAATCAACTTATGTAATAGAGTTGATCCCCTAAGGTATTGAGCAGCGGTGTAGCATCAGATCCCAAAGATAGTAAGCCTTTTCCTTCTTATAAAGGAAAGTCTTTTTCACAGATTCTATAGAAATTCATATATGAAACCGAGATAGTTACCTTTTTAGAAAACTCTAATAATAGTGGAGATGCCTATGCACTTTATGAAGGTGGGAGAAAAGAGAAAACTGATTAAATTAGTAAGTAAAACTCAAGTTTGAAACTTATAACCATAACCTCTTTTTCTTTTGGTTAACTCGAGAGAAAAAAATGGGATAGATCCACGGATCCACGATAAATCTCATTCAATTAGATATGGTAGATTAAAAAAGGGACGCCAAAAGAACTTGACGGCTGAGCCGTATGAGGTCGGAAACTCTCAAGTACGGTTCTAAGGGAAGGAATTTACCCACCTATTCCGACCGGGGAGAACAGGCCATTCGACAAGGAGATTCTGAAATTGCGGAAGCTTGGTTCGATCAAGCTGCCGAATATTGGAAACAAGCTCTAGCGCTTACTCCCGGTAATTATATTGAAGCGCAGAATTGGTTGAAGATCACAAGGCGTTTCGAATAATAATATCTTTTTTTTTTTATTTTATTAATTACTATAAATATTCTATTATTTATATTTAATTTAAGTTTAGAATCTTTATATTTCTTATAATCATATATTTGTTATAATTAATTGTTTGTTGTATCGATC